AATCTATCATCATATAAGTAAGCAGTTCTTGTTGTATCGGCCAAAAACCTTGTTAATTGATCTTTACGGTGCTTCCTCTATCAATTAGATCTTTTATCCATAGAAAAAAGTATCTAGGCATATATATTCTATTTCTTCATATTTTTACTTCTATGAAGTTTCTTTCATACAGCTCATAAAAATCGTTGTTTCGAACGATATCTATGTAGAAAGCCTATTTCTATTTTTTTTGTCTAGTATTTATTACTATTAGTGGAGGTTCTTTTCTTTTTTCTTTCTATAGTGGAGATAGTCGCACGTAATGACAGATCACGGCCATATTGTTAAAAGCTTGAGGTAAGAAAGGGTTTCGTTCGAGTGCCCGAAAATAGTATTCCAAAGCTTTTGTATGTTCTCCGTTACTTGTGTGGATAAGGCCTATGTTATAAAGTATATAACTTCGATCATAGGGATCAATTTCCAGTCGCATAGCCTCATAATAATTCTGTAAAGCTTCCGCATAATTTCCTTCCGATTGAGCCGACATCCGTTACGGTCGTCACTCGGTTCAAAGAATCTCCGTTCCAGAACCGTACGTGAGATTGTCATCTCATACGGCTCCTCCTTTATGTGGATAATGATAAACATCCATGGAATCAAAAAAGATTGCAATATTCTCATTATCAACTGAGCGGGACTAGTGTTTTTACACGAAATCTCTAGCCAACCTTTCTGTAAAGGATCTTTTATTAACATTTAGTAAGTTATTACTGGATAAATAGTAACTTCAACAATTTCTTTGTCCTCAACGCCGCTTAATTTCCCGGAATTAGTCACTTCAACAGTCTTCGATGGTTATATGGGTATCCAAAATACGAACGAGATGGATGTTTGTTGTCCCAACCATTCTAGTTAGTCCCGATCCCGATAAGAAGAAAGGAAGGATTTTTTTACAAAGTTTTCTCCTGTTGTTGATTCCCTAGCGTAGTGCTTCTTCCCCCATGCCGCCTATTGGTACTAGTGGAGTAGGATTCACCTAACCCCATAGGTATATATAGGTATAACCTTTCGCTTAATACTACCTAAAATTGAAGCATATTGAGGCTGCATTAATCGGGAATACACGACAGAAGGGATTAATCGTTTTTTTTATTTCCAAACTTCACCTTCAGCAAGCGTAGGTTTTTTTTTTCAATTTTTTTTTTATTTGTCTCTGAAGTCGGTAAAAAAAAATAATCAAATCGCACCATCTCTGTAATAAGTGAATGCCTCTTTTTCTCCAGAAGTTGTCGGAATTATTCGTAATAAGATATTGGCTACAATGGTAAAGGTCTTATCAATAAAATTTCCATTTATCCTAGATCTAGTCATAGGTATCCATTCTATAATTTCATTTTTTATCGCGTGATAAAAAAATTCCCCAAACAAAGGAATTGTACAATACAGTACGAAATAACGTAAAAATGGACTTCTTAATCAAATTACTTTATTCTACGGTAGGCCTTGAAGTAGATTTTTTTTTTTTTTTTTGAAAAAAAAAAACAAATTTTTTCCATTTTTTTTAGTTTCAATTGATTGTGTGCGCCTACGCAAATGGGATATAAATGGCTCACTATTCACTCGGTTTAGGGACATAATCATTATGTAGGAGAGATGGCCGAGTGGTTCAAGGCGTAGCATTGGAACTGCTATGTAGGCTTTTTGTTTACCGAGGGTTCGAATCCCTCTCTTTCCGCACCCTTACCAAATTCATCAATGTTACTGACCTCAATGTTTGAAATAATAATAGATAACATTATTGCAACTTTGATATGCATTCTCTATTCCTAATTTGTTTCTGTAATATAGAAAATTGTGGATCAAGTGGGTAAGGAATAACACTTTTCCTACACCCACTTCTATACACGAATGGGGAAAAATACTCGGATCAAAATTCTTGTTATTTTAACGAGGTTTAAGTCTGACGAGAATAATATTCTACAACCAGCAATTCATTAATTTCCAAACCAACCCATTTACTATCTATTATTTGCTTGACTAATCCTTTATATTGGAATGGAAGAATCAAATGGGTTGGCAATTGTTTGCGGGGGGCTGATTCAAGATAATTTTGAATCAGAGTTCTCGATTTTTTGTCATCCTTGGCTGTAATAATATCTTCAGGTTTACAACGATAACTTGGTATATCTACTATACGACCATTAACTAAAACATGTCTGTGGTTAACTAATTGACGGGCTTGAGGAATAGTCGCAGCCATACCCAATCGAAAAAGTATGTTATCCAAACGCATTTCCAGTAACTGGAGTAAAACTTCACCCGTTGACCCTTTCGCTTTTCCAGCGATACGAACGTATTTAAGCAATTGTCGTTCTGTAAGACCATAATGAAAACGCAATTTTTGTTTTTCTTCTAAACGAATACGATATTGAGATTTTTTACTGGAGCGCGATTGTTCGCTTCCAACTGGAAGCTCTTTTCTGGTTAGTCCTGGTAAAGCCCCCAGACGCCGTATTTTTTTGAAACGAGGCCCCCTGTAACGTGACATAAACACTCCTTTTTTAAATGGAAAATTTCATAAAGAAAAATTAAAACTAAACTAAATGACAAATATTATAAATGAAGTGAAATCTACTTAAAGTATTGTACTATTAAAGTATTGTATTAGAAATAGTGTAGTACAAAGAACAATTGGAAAGATTCTATCAGTATCCGAATTGAATTCTATTATATTTCTATATAAATAAAAAAAGGCGGTTATTTTATTGCTTTGTTCTACAGAAAAGGAACTCCCTATTATTTTCCTAAAATAATAAGAGATTATCCCTGATTATCCCTTATGTGAAAAAAAAAAAAAATAGAGAAAAAAGCCGGCTATCGGAATCGAACCGATGACCATCGCATTACAAATGCGATGCTCTAACCTCTGAGCTAAGCGGGCTCTCAGAACACAAATTGTTCATTTCTCAGAATTCTTTCCTAAACTACTGGGATCCTTCCTAGTTATTAACTATTTCATATTAGCTCTTCAGAACACAATTACTATATCATAACATAATCCAATAAATACAAACATACAAATAAATATAGAATATCCTATATTTATTTGATATTCTAGTATATAACATATGATAAAAATCGGAATCATTTTAAAATACGAATAAAAATGATTTGAATTACCAGTTACCTCGAATACTCTTTCTTTATTATCCATTTATCGAATATTTTTTGATCCATAAAAAAATAATTTGATAAACAAGAATTTTCATTCATATAGTAAGATTCTCTTTTTTTTTTTTAGTTTTTAATCCCATTTTTGAATATTTTAGATTCTTTAAATTTCGATTATTTATTATATTTTATCTATTTCTATTATTAAAAATTCATATTTATTAGATGTATTTATCCCGATCCTTATTATTTAAATTTATTTTAGAGAATTTTATCTATTATATATAATTTTAATTATTAAAAGTAGAATTATATAGGAATATTATTTCTATGTATATATTCTTTCGATATTCTTTAATGTTCTAGAATACCTTATATTTCATTCTATCTATATGAAAATATATAATATATATATAGAAAATAGTAAAGAGTATATAGAATATTATCTTCAATAGAAATAAAAATCGAAATATCTATTTTAAGATATATTCAATATTATATTATCATTTTATTTAATTTTAAATTAAATAATGACTAATTAGATTACAGTTATTTATATTCTGTAATGATTATGCATTAAGATGAAATATGTAGAATGTCTTTTATTTTATACATATAATATATCCATATCGATTTATACATATCCATTCGAATTCTAAAAAATTGGATGGATTATCAAAAGAAATTGGATTGGATAAGTAATTAAAAATTAGATCTTTCTATTGAATTTCTAAATAAATGTCGAATTATAAATTAATAAATAGATTTTAATAATTTTCGTTTTGTTATTATAAGGTCTGTATCTGTCTGCTCGAAGGAAAAAAAGAATCGAACGTTAGAGTATTCTAAATTCTATCAAAAAAGAATAGAAGGGGAGACATCTAAGATAGAGATATATGTAGTATATATCTCTGTATATTGAATTGCGAATACAGAGATAATAGAATCATTTCTGATTCGACTAAATTATGGGTATCTGATATAGATGAAAGAAAATCAATCAAGAAAAAACAAATAGAAGGAAATTTTCCCCCACCCAATATGAGTGTAGGTTTCGAATAAATTCAACAGTTCCAGCATATAATTCTCATAATACTCATAATACAAACAAATGAAAAAAACAGCCTAATGCGATATGATATCAATCTCAAAGAAAAAACGGGGGATATGGCGAAATTGGTAGACGCTACGGACTTAATTGGATTGAGCCTTGGTATGGAAACTTACCAAGTGAAAACTTTCAAATTCAGAGAAACCCTGGAATTCAAAATGGGCAATCCTGAGCCAAATCCTTCTTTCTGAAAACAAATAAAAGTTCAGAAAGTGAAAATCAAAAAAGGATAGGTGCAGAGACTCAATGGAAGCTGTTCTAACAAATGGAGTTGACAACATTCAATTCAATTGATTAATGAAGATTTCTAACTTCTATTTGTAACTATTTTGATTCTATCACAATGGAAACATTAGAATCAATTACAACTGGAAGAAAAAATGACTGAATATTCATTGCTCAAATCAGTCACTCCACCATAATCTGATGGATCTTTTGAATAACTGATTAATCAGACGAGAATAAAGATAGAGTCCCATTCTACATGTCAATACCGACATCAATGAAATTTTTAGTAAGAGGAAAATCCGTCGACTTTAGAAATCGTGAGGGTTCAAGTCCCTCTATCCCCAAAAGCCAATTAAATTCCCTCATTTTGATGGCCCTTTTTTTATTTAGTTGACATAGACTCAAGTAATTTCTTAAAATTAGGATGGTGCGTCAAGAATGGTCGGGATAGCTCAGCTGGTAGAGCAGAGGACTGAAAATCCTCGTGTCACCAGTTCAAATCTGGTTCCCG